TACCAAAGAATTCTCTGTAATAATTCGCAAATCCGAATCGGCTAATTGTTCTCTGATAGCACCTGCCCCCGTAGATATTTCTCGGTTTCGAAATGTCTCGAAACCTTGAGTAGTAAAAAAGAGTGGGATGCTGTATTTCCAGGATTGGATTTCATATTCGAATGAACCTCGTAATCGTAAGAAAGTAGGTTTTTTAGCTATAGGCCTAGCAAAAGAAAAATTGAGATAGGTTCCTATAGTATTGGATTTCCCCCCCTCACAATCGGACGTGAAGGTTTCCTCTCATCCGGCTCAAGTAGTTAAACCAAATAAAGAAAAGGGTTCTTCTTCTTTTTAAACTTTGTTCGAGAAAACCTTACAAAAAGCTACTCTTTACTCAAGTTCCCAGTAAGGACCAGCCTTTCATTGATTCATTCTTATCTCATTTTCTATTTTCTTATATTTTATATTATATTTTATTTTTGATTTTCATCACTCTAACCTTTTTTACTTTGCTTTTATATTAAAAATTAAAAAAAAAAAAGAAATGTGAAATTCTTGAGTAGTCTACTTCCCCTCAAATGATGAATCCCCTTAAAGGAATATTTTGGGACTCGTAAAGGATTTCTTTGTCTATATATTGTATTGTTCCATTTGATCTTTTTTAGGTCTCTACTCACCTCGATGGTTATGTGCATGATATCCCTTGAAGCATATATGCGATAGATAAGCTCCTGTAACCATGCTATATTCGCTTGCGCTTGCCTGAACAGAATTTCTTTCTCAAAGAAATGGAATGTATAATTCCACAAAGAACAAAAAGTCTTTTTTCACGAGGTATAACTAACTATTCCTATATTATCTGTTACAGAATCAGACCATGGATCAATTCCCCTTTTCTTACATTTTGAAGTCTTGAATGCACCCATAATTCTGAGCTTCATGTTCCTCCTCCCAAGATACATGTCAGAGCCGGGGGCATCCCAATCAAATTAAATGGGATGACAGTTTCTCAGTCTAAATCTGTCAAATGAAAATTTTGATCAAATCACACATCGCAATATACTAGGCCCTCTAATTCCCTAAGGGGCTTATCTAAAATATTCGCAATATAACTAGGAAGACGTTTCAAATACCACACATGAGTCACTGGACATGTCAGTTTGACGTATCCCATTTGGTACCTTCGTATCCGAGAATCAACAAATTCCACTCCGCATTCTTCACAAAATTTCGGGTCTTCTTTTTCAGTCCCAATCCCTCGGTAATTTCCACAAGCACAAATCCCACTTTTTATGGGTCCGAAAATTCTTTCACAAAACAATCCATCTTTCTCCGGTTTATTAGTTTTATAATGAAAAGTATAGGGTTTTGTAACCTCTCCGACTATCTCTCCATTGGGTAAAATTTTTTTTGCCCAAGCCATTATTTGTTGAGGGGAAACTGGTCCAATTCGAAGTTGTTGATGTTTATACTGGTCGATCATAGAATAGAAATTCTGATTCATTGAGATCAAGCTTCCTTCCTGTACATCTGAAAGTTCTTTTCAGATACAAGGAAATGATTCAGTTCCAGGGACAAAGATCGTAGTTCTCGAACGAGCAATCGAAAAGATTCTGGAGCACCCTCTGGATTAGGTACTGTTGCTCCAATAATCGTAGCACCAAGTACTTCCTGACGAGCTCTAATATGATCAGATTTATAAGTAAGCATCTCTTGTAAAATATGAGCAACACCAAATCCCTCTAGAGCCCAAACTTCCATTTCTCCTACTCTTTGTCCCCCTTGTTTGGCCCTCCCTCTAAGGGGTTGTTGTGTAACAAGTGCGTAATGCCCGCTGGAACGTCCATGGATTTTATCATCAACTTGATGAATTAATTTTAGGATATAGGACTTTCCTATTAGAACAGGTTGTTCAAAAAGATCTCCCGTTCTTCCATCAAATATTCTGCTTTTTCCCGGATATTCGGGTTCAAATACCCATGGATTTTTTGTTTTCTTACTGGCTTCATATAATTCAGAAAACACTAGTTTTCTTGAGGCCTCTTGCTCATATCTCTCATCAAAAGGTCCTATTCTATAATGTTTATTTAGCAGATCCCCCGCTAACCCGAGCGAACATTCAAATATCTGTCCCACATTCATTCGTGAGGGGACTCCTAATGGGTTGAATACCATATCAACGGGCGTTCCATCTTGCAAATAGGGCATATCTTGTCTAGACAAAATCTTAGAAATTATACCCTTATTCCCATGCCTTCCAGCTACTTTATCACCTACTTTGATTTCACGTTTCTGTGAAATATATACACGAATCTTTTCTGGATTAGAATTGGAAACTCCCTTTCTATGGATCCATCTCACATCAATAACTCGACCCCTTCCTCCTATAGGTAGTCTTAGAGAAGTTTCTTTTGAAGTGGATACCTGAATACCAAGTATAGCTCGTAATAATCTATCCTCCGGAGCATATGACGATTCGCTCGCTGTCTGAGGTGTTAATTTACCTACTAAGATGTCACCTGTTTCTATCCAAGATCCCAGCATCACAATTCCATTTCTGTCTAAATTTCGGAGTAAACGAGCCTCTAAATGCGGGATATCCTTAGTGATTCTTTCAGGACCTTGACTTGTTACATGAGTCTGAATTTCATATTTCCGGATGTGAAAAGAAGTATAAATATCTTCATAGACCAGACGTTCGCTAATTAGTACTGCATCTTCAAAATTGTAACCTTCCCATGGCATATAAGCTACTAATACATTTTTTCCTAAAGCGAGTTCCCCACCAGCTGTAGCCGCACCGTCCGCTAGAATTTGTCCCTTTTTAATGTATTTACCCCGCTGAACCTGAGTTTTTTGATGCATACAAGTATTTTTGTTGGAACGTTGATACATAACTAATGGAATGCTTATAGTATCCCCATTACTTGAGAAAATGATCTTTTGAGTATCAGTATAAATGATTTTTCCCTTGCGTTCGGCTATAGCTGAAATCCCCGAATCTAGAGCCGTTTGGCCTTCCAACCCAGTTCCAACAATGCACTTCTCGGACCGAGAAAGGGGAACTGCTTGGCGCTGCATATTAGAACTCATTAAAGCTCGATTCGCATCATTATGCTCGATAAAAGGAATGAGGGAAGCTCCAATAGAAAAATATTGGAAAGGAAAAATGCTTCTAAGATGAATCTCTTCCCATGCAATAGTCAGGAATTCTTGACGATATCGAGCTGGAACAACCTGTTGTTCTTGAATACCCCGATTCAAGGCCAAAGAATTTCCTGCTGCTACCATATAATATTCATCTCTATTTGGTGATAAATAAACCATCTGTGCATTTTTTGATCTATCAGATAATTCATAAAACGGACTCTCTATAGATCCCCAATAACCAACCTTCACATGAATAGCTAATGATCCAATAAGTCCAACATTGATTCCTTCGGACGTGTCAATTGGGCAAATACGTCCATAGTGACTCGGGTGGATATCTCGTATCCGAAAACTAGCAGTTCGCCCCGTCAATCCTCCAGGACCCAAATAACTCCATTTTCGTCCATGAACGATTTGTGTCAACGGATTAGTTCGATCCAAAACTTGAGACAAAGGGTGTAGGCCAAAAAACGATTCATAAGTAGTTGTTAATGAAGTTGAAGTTACCAAATTTTGAGGAGTCGGTATCAATTTATGCCTGATTGCTCCACATATAGTTCCTCGAACCGTATTCTCTAAACGAACAAGAGCCAATCCGAATTGATCCTGTAAGAGATCTGCTACAGAACGAATACGTTTATTTCTCAAGTGATTCATATCGTCAAGTGTACCCATTCCCAATTTCATTCCAATCAAATGATCCACAGCAGTCAATAGATCTCGTGGTAACAAGAATGTATTGTTTTGGGGTATATCAAGATTAAGTCTCCGGTTCATATTTCGTCGACCAATCTTTCCTAATTCACATCTTTGTTGAAAAAATTTCTTTTGTAATTCCTTGCATAAGGACTCAGAAAATACCGGATCCCCCCCTACACAAGCAAATTGTTGATAAAATTCCAAAAGAGCATTTTCTTTTGACCCAATCTTTTTTTTCTCTTTATCATTCGGGAAAGACAAGAAAATTTCAGGGTAACAAACATTATCTAGAATTTCTCTTATATTCAAACCCATAGCTGATGATAGAACTAGAATAGATATTTTTTGTTTTCTACTTACACGGGCCCATATCCTTGCTTTTCTATCAATTTCTAATTCCGACCTTCCCCCCCAATCCGATATTATAGTACAGGTATAGACAGAGATTCCGTTATGTTCCAACTCTGAACGGTAGTAAATACCGGGACTTTGCAATATTTGGTTGATCACAATTCGGTATATTCCATTTACTATAGAGGTTCCAAAAGAATTCATTATAGGGATGTTTCCAATAAAAACGGTTTGTTCTTGCATATTTCTACCGGTTTTCCAAATTAAGACCGCGGGGACATATAATTCAGAAGAATATGTGAGTGATTCATACACAGCATCTCTTTCTTTTATCAAGGGCTCTACCAATTGATATGTTTCCACAAATAATTGAAATTCAATTTCTTGATCTCTATCTTCAATTTTTTGAAACTTATGAAATTCTTCCGTCAAGCCCTGATTAATGAACCTACAAAATCCCTCAAATTGTATCTGACTAAATCCAGGTATTGTGGACATTCCCTCATTTCCATTCTGGAGCATCTTAATCTGAAATTTCCTATTTATTGAAAAAATCCCATTATTGGCTTGGCTTACTATTCATCGAACCCTACCGATTGATCTAGCAATGATGGAATGGATATTCTGTTTACTGAATCACATAAAATTTGAGTCAACTCCATCCATATATATCACACGTATGAACGGAAGAAAGACAGAAAAATGTAGGGCATTTTTTATACAAGTTCAAATTTGAGCTTGACCCAGGTACAAATAAAAAGAAATGGAAATTGATAAAGCATTCCTGGGAAAAATTCTGTCACTTAGGCTGATGGAGTCTTTTATCGGATGTCAAAACTGATCCAATTTATACCTAATCTTTTTATTATGATATTACGATCAATGGTACAAAAAAATAAAAATTCAAAAATTCAATGAATTAAGGATTCAATCTGCTCTCTATGAATGAGATAAAAACAGAAGAATCAGGAACAGCATAGAGTTTCCCTTTTTTTAGCACACGCAATTGAATGTTCAAAAAGGAATTCGCAAATCTTTTTTTGATCGTAGAATTTCTAAAATACAATGGAATTGCATACGTATTACGTATATAGTCATAGGAGTCATCTTTAGGAAGTACATGCCAATCTAGCTATCTAGCTATCCGTATATCACATCTTTTATCATAATTGAACTTGGTGCAACATAAGTTAGGTCGCACTCTATCATAGTGTCTATCTTCTATTCATATTCAAGTACGATGATCCTATATAGGGATATGTGCATAATAAATAGACCCGGGTTCGGTATTCACGTATAAAAATTTCTGTTCTGGGGTTTACATATAACCATAGATTTTCTTATAATTAGAATTGAGAATGATTAGTCGTAAATCAATTGGATTTTGCATCCATTAACCATTAAGGTAATACAAATGGATATACAAAATTAAGAGCTGTTCGCTAATTCAAAGTAAGTAAGAGTAAAGAGTAAAAGAGTAATAAGTCAATAGTTAATGAAGTAAAGAATGAATTATTCTCAATTGCCCTGCATTTTAAAGTCTGTGACCGGGGCCGGGAATCTTTTCACTTTTCTATAGATCTATCGAATCTATAGAAAAGTGAAAAGAGAAGGTAAGTTTTTAAGCGACGCGTGTTTTGAGATAAAATCAATCGAAGAAAAGGATAGGATAGAAAAAGGATCCAATAAAAAAGAGGAATTCTTTTTTGGAAAAGGATAAGTACAATGGTATTCAAGATACAAAAAAGAAACAGTAGTAGAAAGTAAAAAATTTAAATAAAAAGAAAATGAGGAAAGGAATAGAAAATAGAAAATATAAAGAAATCTAAATATATAGAATATAAGTAAATATAAGTATAAGAATATATATATATAAATAATTCTATTATAGAATCTCTTTATCCATTTTGGATGGAATTTGGCGGCATGGCCAAGTGGTAAGGCGGGGGACTGCAAATCCTTTATCCCCAGTTCGAATCTGGGTGTCGCCTGATCAACAAAAAAATACTTGAAATTTATTAATCCTGTTGATCGAACTTGACGAATTCTTGCCCCGTAAAAAAAGCATAGGCAAGGGCTAGGTCTGTTGATACTTGATTTTGAGAACTCGTAGGGCCTATAAAAGCCTGTCATCTTTTTTCTCAAAATCTGGGTTCTGAGTGTGGCTCAAAAAGGTACCAAGAAATCTGAAGCAACCCAATCTTATTAATGATTGATTTGAGCTATTCTGAATTGAATCAAATAAAAGAAATAATGAGAATTCATTCTGGGTATCAGAACTATGAAAGTAAGAAGTCGGAAATCTTGGTATCCAAAGGTTCCTAAGAGATACTACTTTTTGGCTACTAAGGTTGAAGAAAGTATTCTAAAAAAGACTATAAAGACTCCCTAATTATTTTACACTAGAACTTTCTTAATATTGAGGTAGTGTCTACTACCTCTGTTTGCGATGAAATTAGATTGGATAGGCTGATGGTAAATTCATTGAATAATTGTGACAAAGAACTGAAGATACTTTGTATTCAGACTCACTAGAGGCTCTGAGTGCTGCTCATAAATTTAATCAGAATGGTTGAAAGGCTCTTCTTTCTATTTACTATTTATATATTTTTTATATATTTTAATTTTATTTTTAAATATCTTATTTTATATTTTTATTTTTTCTTATTCTATCTTATTTTTTTTTTCAATTCTTTCTATTTCAATAGAATTCTATTGAATAAGAAATCTAGGAACTTTTTATGAGTAGATTCGTGAAATTGTTTCATAAAGAACCGTAAGTAAGAATCCTATTTTTCTTTCTATTTCATTTAGATTGAGTATAGATAAAAGATCTTCCTATGTTATACTATGTTAGACTATTTAATTCGCGATGATAAATTTATTTGATATTGTTATTCATAATATTGTTAGTATCATCAAGATGCAATTCATACCTTTGAATTGATAGGAGTCCACTTTATCATCTCTATGGGATTAGATCCCGAATTATTGTGAAAGAAGAAAACAAAGAGATTATGGAAGTCAATATTCTTGCGCTTATTGCTACTGCGCTGTTCATTTTAGTTCCTACTGCCTTTTTACTTATCATATACGTCAAAACAGTCAGCCAAAATGATTAATTTTAATGAAACTTGAATTATTCATTTTTATCAATGATTGAAGGAATGAAAGGGTTTAAAACTCTAGTTAAGTCTTAAATGAAATGTGGAATCAGAAGTATCTTAGATAGTGTGGTAGAAAGAGCTATATATAGCTCTTTCTACCACACTATACAATTGAGTATTGTAGAATATTTCATATTCATTCATATTCTTA